GTTAACGTAGCTTAAAACAAAGCATGGCACTGAAGATGCCAAGACTGAACCATAAAAAGTTCCGGTGACACAAAAGCCTGGTCCTGACTTTAAGATCAGTTATGACCCAATTTACACATGCAAGTCTCCGCGCCCCTGTGAGAATGCCCTCTAACCCCGAGAGAAAAAGAGGAGCGGGCATCAGGCACACATATAACGGCCCAAGACGCCTTGCTTAGCCACACCCCCAAGGGAAATCAGCAGTGATAGACATTAAGCTATGAGCGAAAGCTCGACTTAGTTAGGGTTAAGAGGGCCGGTAAAACTCGTGCCAGCCACCGCGGTTATACGAGGGGCCCAAATTGATACTCCATCGGCGTAAAGTGTGATTAAAGAAAATTATATATTAAAGCCGAATATTCCTTATGCTGTCATACGCTAATTGGATCCAAGAAGCCCAACTACGAAGGTGGCTTTATAATACTTGAACTCACGACAGCCAGAACACAAACTGGGATTAGATACCCCACTATGCTTGACTTTAAACTATGGTAAGAGAACTACAAGCTCTGCCCGCCTGGGGACTACGAGCATTAGCTTAAAACCCAAAGGACTTGGCGGTGCCTCACACCCCACTAGAGGAGCCTGTTCTATAACCGATAATCCCCGTTAAACCTCACCTCTTCTTGCCAATCCCGCCTATATACCGCCGTCGCCAGTTTACGTTGTGAAATACTAACAGTAAGCAGAAGGGGCAATACCCAAAACGTCAGGTCGAGGTGTAGCGAATGAAGAGGGAAGAAATGGGCTACATTTTCTGAAACAGAATACTACGGACAATGCAATGAAAAATGCACATTGAAGGTGGATTTAGCAGTAAAAAGGAAAAAGAGTGTCCTTTTGAAGCCGGCTCTGAGGCGCGTACACACCGCCCGTCACTCTCCTCGAAAGAATGCCCTACATACATAATACCTTAAACAGATAAAGAGGAGGCAAGTCGTAACATGGTAAGTGTACTGGAAAGTGCACTTGGAATAATTAGAATGTGGCTAAACAGCAAAGCATCTCCCTTACACCGAGAAGACATTCGTGCAAATCGAATCATTCTAAGCAAACAAGCTAGCCTGCATATAAAAGTAAAACTCAACTATAAAAAAGAACCCCCATCTTACAATAAATAAAACATTTTACCTCCCCAGTATAGGAGATAGAAAAGGACCACAGAGCGATAGAAAAAGTACCGTAAGGGAAAGCTGAAAGAGAAATGAAATAATCCAGTTAGGCAATAAAAAGCAGAGACTACCCCTCGTACCTTTTGCATCATGGTTTAGCAAGAAATAGTCGAGCAAAGAGACCTATAGTCCGACCCCCCGAAACCAGGAGAGCTACCTCGAGGCAGCCCACAGGGGCCAACCCGTCTCTGTAGCAAAAGAGTGGGAAGACCTTCAGGTAGAGGTGATAGACCTACCGAGCCTGGTTATAGCTGGTTGCTTAGGAAATGGATATTAGTTCAGCCCTGTGTTCACGGAGCTAAATTACATAACAGCACTAAAAAGACATAGGAGTTAGTCAAAAGGGGTACAGCCCATTTGAAAAAGGATACAACCTTAAACAGGAGGAAAAGGACCATAAAAGACAAGGACCACCTTCCTCAGTAGGCCTAAAAGCAGCCACCTGAATAGATAGCGTTAAAGCTCAAACAGAACTCAAGACCAACAATAAATGTAAAAGAATCCAGATCCCCTAAAAATACTAAGCCCCCCTATAGAAATAGAGAAGATAATGCTAAAATTAGTAATAAGAGGAAAAGCCCCTCTCCCAGCACAATTGTAAGTCAGCCAGGACCATCCACTGACAAATAACGGACCTAAAAGAAGGGAAATCAGCAAAACTAAGACAAACAAGAATAGCCTGCCCTCGCCACCGTTACCCCGACACAGGAGTGCACCAAGGAAAGACTAAAAGGAAAAGAAGGAACTCGGCAAACCTAAATCCCGCCTGTTTACCAAAAACATCGCCTCTTGCTAACAATGAAGTATTAGAGGTCCCGCCTGCCCTGTGACGAAAGTTTAACGGCCGCGGTATTTTAACCGCGCGAAGGTAGCGTAATCACTTGTCTTTTAAATGGAGACCTGTATGAATGGCATAACGAGGATTTAACTGTCTCCTTTCCCCAGTCAATGAAATTGATCTGCCCGTGCAGAAGCGGGCCTGAACCCATAAGACGAGAAGACCCTATGGAGCTTTAGGCAGACACCCAAGCGCCCCCAGCCTCTAACAGCACACCAATTAAGTAGAAGTAAAACAAGCACCACTGGGTGAGGAGCCTTCGGTTGGGGCGACCGTGGAGGAAAACAAAGCCTCCAAGAAGAATAAGGAAAACCCTTAAGTCGAGAGAGACACCTCTAAGCAACAGAACATCTGACTACAAGTGACCCAGACATTGACTGATCAACGAACCAAGTTACCCTAGGGATAACAGCGCAATCCTTTCCCAGAGTCCATATCGACGAAAGGGCTTACGACCTCGATGTTGGATCAGGACATCCTAATGGTGCAGCCGCTATTAAGGGTTCGTTTGTTCAACGATTAATAGTCCTACGTGATCTGAGTTCAGACCGGAGTAATCCAGGTCGGTTTCTATCTATGCATTAGCCTATCCCCAGTACGAAAGGACCGGGGTAGGGGGGCCTAAATCATAAGTAAGCCCCACCCTCACCCGCTGACATCAAATAAAGCGGGCAACCGGGAAAACCCCACAGCCGGAGACAACGGCACGCTAAGGTGGCAGAGCCTGGGAATTGCGAAAGGCCTAAGCCCTTTTAACCGGAGGTTCAAATCCTCTCCTTCAGCTATGAACACCATCATAATCCACGTTATTAACCCCCTCGCATACATCGTCCCTGTACTTTTAGCTGTTGCATTCCTAACCCTCCTAGAACGGAAAGTCCTTGGCTACATGCAACTCCGAAAGGGCCCCAACATTGTTGGCCCTTACGGGCTACTACAACCCATCGCAGACGGGGTAAAGCTATTTATCAAAGAGCCAATCCGGCCCTCTACCTCCTCACCCTTTTTATTCCTTGCTACCCCTACCCTTGCTCTGACCCTCGCCCTCACACTGTGGGCACCAATGCCAATGCCCTACCCAGTCGTGGACCTCAACCTAGGAATCCTATTCCTACTAGCCCTGTCTAGCCTAGCAGTATACTCCATCCTTGGCTCGGGGTGGGCCTCCAACTCAAAATATGCCTTAATTGGGGCCCTACGTGCTGTAGCACAAACCATTTCCTACGAAGTTAGCCTCGGCCTCATCTTGCTGTCAGTAATCATCATAGTTGGAGGGTTCAACCTATCCACATTCAACATCGCTCAAGAAACCACATGATTACTTGCCCCTGCATGACCTCTCGCTGCTATATGATATGTATCAACCCTAGCAGAGACCAACCGAGCACCCTTTGATCTCACTGAAGGGGAGTCCGAACTTGTATCCGGATTCAATGTAGAATACGCAGGCGGCCCGTTCGCCCTTTTTTTCCTAGCCGAATATTCAAATATTCTTCTAATAAACACTCTCTCAACCGTCTTATTTCTAGGAGCAACCCATAATCCCCTATTACCGGAATTAACAACCGTCAATCTAATATTGAAAGCTGCCCTCTTATCGGTACTATTCCTTTGAGTCCGAGCATCATACCCCCGATTCCGCTATGACCAACTAATACACCTTGTATGAAAAAACTTCCTCCCACTAGCCCTCGCCCTCCTACTCCTCAATATGGCCCTCCCCATCACCCTGGCCGGGCTTCCCCCTCAATAGTTAAAGGAAGCGTGCCTGAAAACCAAAGGGTCACTTTGATAGAGTGAACTATGGGAGTTAAAATCTCCCCACTTCCTTAGGAAAAAGGGACTCGAACCCATGCTCGAGAGATCAAAACTCTCAGTGCTTCCACTACACCACTTCCTAGTAAAGTCAGCTAAATAAGCTCTCGGGCCCATACCCCGAACATGTTGGTTAAAACCCTTCCTTTACTAATGAACCCCTGAGTAATATTCTTCCTAATCGCAAGCCTTGGCCTAGGGACAACCATCACATTCGCCAGCTCTCACTGACTTTTAGCCTGAATAGGACTAGAAATTAACACCCTCGCAATTATTCCCCTAATAGCGCAGCAGCACCACCCCCGGGCAGTAGAAGCAACAACAAAATACTTCCTCACACAAGCCACCGCAGCAGCCCTGGTATTATTTGCCACCACCTCCAATGCTTGAATACTGGGGGAGTGACAAATTCAGCAACTCTGCCACCCCCTAGCAACCTCCATTACTATAATCGCACTGGGCCTAAAAGTGGGCCTCGCCCCTATGCACTTCTGACTCCCAGAGGTCCTGCAGGGCCTGGACCTAAGCACAGGCTTAGTTCTATCAACATGGCAGAAACTAGCCCCAATAATTCTAATTTACCAGATCGCCCCTACACTAGACCAAGGAGCCCTTGTCCTTATTGGACTAGTCTCCGCACTCACAGGAGGATGAGGAGGCCTAAACCAAACACAGCTCCGTAAAATCATGGCCTACTCTTCCATCTCGCATATAGGATGAATAATCATTGTACTCAACTACTCCCCACCCCTAATGCTCCTCAACCTCCTGGTCTATATTGTAATAACAACTAGCGCCTTCCTAACTCTAAAAACGGTCTCAGCCACAAAAATTAATATGCTCGCAACAGCATCAACCAAAGCCCCATTGATAATGTCCATTGCAATACTCATCATACTTTCCATAGGGGGTCTCCCTCCTCTCACGGGATTTATACCCAAGTGAATAATCTTAAAAGAAATAACCAAACAGGACCTCCCCCTAACTGCAACTATTATTGCCCTTGCTGCCCTGCTGAGCCTATTCTTCTACCTGCGCCTCTGCTATTCCCTAGTCCTAACAAGCAGCCCAAATACCAACAACAGCAAGACCCCCTGACGGGCAAAAATCAACACCCCTTTCCTCCTGCTTTCAATCACGGCCGCACTTTCCCTAATAATACTACCCATCACCCCAACAGTCATCGCACTAATAACTTAGGGACTTAGGATAATTTAGACCAGAGGCCTTCAAAGCCTCAAGTGGAGGTGAAAGCCCCCCAGCCCCTGATAAGACCTGCGGGGCTTTATCCCACATTAATTGAATGCAACTCAAACGCTTTAATTAAGCTAAGGCCTTTGTAGACGGGAGGGCCTCGATCCCTCAAGATCCTAGTTAACAGCTAGGCGCCCAAGCCAGCGGGCATCCGCCTACCCTCCGATAGGAGGGAGGAGGGTAAGCTCCGACAGCTGTTAAACTGCTCCCTCAGGTTTGCAATCTGATGTGCTCTTACACTACAGAGCTTGATAAGAAAGGGATTTAAACCCTTGTTTGTGGATCTACAGCCCACCGCCTGGACACTCGGCCATCTTACCTGTGGCAATTACCCGTTGATTCTTCTCCACTAACCATAAAGACATTGGCACCCTCTATCTAGTATTTGGTGCCTGAGCCGGCATGGTTGGAACCGCCCTCAGCCTACTGATTCGGGCTGAGCTTAGCCAACCCGGCGCCCTGCTTGGAGATGACCAAATTTATAACGTCATCGTTACGGCACATGCGTTCGTAATAATCTTCTTTATAGTAATGCCTCTAATAATTGGGGGGTTCGGAAACTGACTGGTGCCCCTTATAATTGGAGCCCCAGACATGGCCTTCCCCCGAATAAACAACATAAGCTTTTGGCTCCTTCCCCCTTCTTTCCTACTACTATTAGCCTCCTCCGGCGTAGAAGCGGGGGCGGGGACTGGCTGAACAGTCTACCCCCCTCTCGCAGGAAATCTTGCACATGCCGGGGCCTCTGTAGACCTAACGATCTTTTCACTTCATTTGGCCGGGGTTTCTTCAATTTTAGGGGCAATCAACTTCATTACTACCATTATTAACATAAAACCACCCGCGATTACACAATACCAAACCCCCCTCTTCGTGTGAGCTGTACTTGTAACCGCAGTGCTTCTCCTCCTCTCTCTTCCGGTGCTCGCTGCGGGCATTACAATACTTCTAACAGATCGAAATCTTAATACAACATTCTTCGACCCTGCCGGAGGCGGAGACCCAATCCTATATCAGCACCTATTCTGATTTTTTGGACACCCCGAAGTATATATCCTAATCCTACCAGGGTTTGGAATAATCTCCCACGTTGTTGCATACTACGCCGGAAAACCCCAACCCTTCGGCTATATGGGAATAGTCTGAGCAATAATGGCTATCGGCCTATTAGGGTTTATTGTATGAGCCCATCATATGTTTACTGTGGGAATGGATGTTGACACCCGTGCCTACTTCACCTCAGCCACAATAATTATCGCAATTCCAACCGGGGTTAAAGTCTTTAGCTGACTGGCAACACTTCATGGAGGACAAATCAAATGAGAAACCCCACTTCTATGGGCCCTAGGGTTTATCTTCTTATTCACAGTAGGGGGCCTAACAGGGATTGTCTTAGCCAATTCTTCAATCGATATTGTACTACACGACACCTACTATGTAGTAGCACATTTCCACTATGTACTATCTATAGGAGCCGTATTTGCAATCATAGCAGGATTCGTCCATTGATTCCCGTTATTTACGGGGTATACACTACACAGCACTTGAACAAAAATCCACTTTGGAGTAATATTCCTGGGTGTAAACCTAACGTTCTTCCCCCAACACTTCCTAGGGCTGGCAGGAATGCCCCGCCGATACTCAGACTACCCAGACGCATATACACTATGAAACACTATCTCTTCGATCGGCTCCCTGGTCTCTCTCACCGCCGTAATTCTTTTCCTGTTTATTCTCTGAGAAGCTTTTGCCTCAAAACGAGAAGTCAAATGAGTAGAATTAACCTCAACAAACGTTGAGTGACTACACGGGTGTCCTCCCCCTTATCACACATTCGAAGAACCAGGCTACGTTCGAGTTCACCCCTCTTGAGACCACAAACTCTGAGATACCGGCCTCCTACAAGGAAAAACCACCAGATTCTCAAGAAAGGAAGGAATTGAACCCCCATAAAACGGTTTCAAGCCGAACGCATAACCACTCTGCCACTTTCTTCTAATTAAGGTGCTAGTAACAAGAATTACATTGCCTTGTCAAGGCAAAATTGTGGGTTAAAGCCCCGCGCATCTTAATGGCACACCCCTCACAGCTAGGATTCCAAGACGCAGCCTCACCAGTAATGGAAGAACTCCTCCACTTCCACGACCACGCCCTAATAATTGTCTTTTTAATCAGCACCCTTGTCCTTTATATTATTGTAGCAATAGTAACAACATCTCTTACAGACGCTTACATTTTAGACTCACAAGAAATTGAAATTGTCTGAACGGTTCTCCCAGCAATTATCCTCATCTTAATCGCCCTCCCCTCGCTACGGATCTTATACCTAATAGACGAAATCAATGATCCCCATCTTACAATTAAAGCAATCGGCCACCAATGATACTGAAGCTACGAATATACAGACTATGAAGACCTGGGATTTGACTCATATATAATTCCCACACAAGATCTAACCCCCGGTCAATTCCGTCTGCTAGAAGCAGACCACCGAATAGTCGTCCCAATAGAATCACCAGTCCGAGTGCTAGTCACAGCAGAAGACGTGCTCCACTCATGAGCCGTGCCGGCACTAGGTGTAAAAATAGACGCAGTCCCAGGACGATTAAATCAAACAGCCTTTATTGCCGCCCGCCCCGGCGTATACTATGGCCAATGTTCCGAAATTTGCGGTGCAAACCACAGTTTCATACCTATCGTAGTAGAAGCAGTGCCCCTCCAACACTTCGAAAGCTGATCCTCAATAATACTCGAAGACGCCTCACTAAGAAGCTGAAGAGGACAGCGTTAGCCTTTTAAGCTAAAGATTGGTGATTACCAACCACCCTTGGTGACATGCCCCAACTAAACCCCTCCCCATGATTTATAATTTTAGTCTTCTCGTGGCTAGTCTTTCTGATGGTCGCCCCCACAAAAGTAATAGCACACATCTTCACTAACGACCCTAATCAAGCAACCAAAAAAACCATTAAAACTAACCCCTGAAACTGACCATGGCACTAAACTTTTTTGACCAATTTATAAGCCCCACACACCTAGGAATTCCCCTGATCGGCCTCGCACTTGTCTTACCATGAACCCTATATCCCACCCCAACAGCCCGATGGCTCAACAACCGACTTATTACATTACAGGGGTGGTTTATTAATCGCTTTACCCACCAAATCTTTATGCCATTAAACACAGGAGGCCACAAATGAGCCCTTCTCCTTACATCTTTGATATTATTTCTAATTACAATAAACATTCTAGGCCTGCTACCATACACATTCACTCCAACTACACAACTATCCCTAAACATAGGCTTCGCAGTACCACTATGGCTAGCCACAGTAATTATTGGCATGCGAAACCAACCCACCGCCGCCCTTGGCCATCTCTTGCCAGAAGGCACACCAGTCCCTCTTATTCCTGTACTTATTATTATCGAAACCATTAGCCTGTTCATTCGCCCACTAGCACTAGGGGTGCGATTAACAGCAAATCTCACAGCGGGACACCTCCTAATTCAACTTATCTCAACTGCCGTCTTCGTCCTTCTGCCAATAATGCCGACCGTTGCCATCCTTACCGCTACAGTGCTCTTCTTACTAACCCTTCTTGAAGTCGCCGTGGCAATAATTCAAGCTTACGTATTTGTACTTCTACTAAGCCTATACCTGCAAGAAAACGTATAATGGCACACCAAGCACACGCATATCACATAGTTGACCCAAGCCCATGACCCTTAACAGGAGCAGTTGCTGCCCTTTTAGTAACCTCTGGCACAGCCATATGATTCCACTTCCAAACCACCACACTAATATCGCTCGGCATAGTCCTCCTTCTATTGACGATATATCAGTGATGACGAGATATTGTACGAGAGGGCACATTCCAGGGACACCACACACCCCCCGTACAGAAAGGCCTCCGATATGGAATGATTTTATTTATTACATCAGAAGTTTTCTTCTTTCTAGGCTTCTTTTGAGCCTTCTATCACTCAAGCCTTGCCCCCACCCCCGAACTAGGGGCATGCTGACCCCCAACAGGAATCACCACACTAGACCCCTTCGAAGTGCCCCTCCTGAATACCGCTGTTCTTCTAGCCTCAGGCGTTACGGTCACATGAGCTCATCACAGCATCATAGAGGGAGAACGAAAACAAGCCATTCAGTCCCTTACCTTAACCATTCTCCTTGGGTTCTACTTCACCCTACTTCAAGCCATAGAGTACTACGAAGCCCCCTTTACAATCGCCGACGGCGTGTATGGCTCAACCTTTTTCGTTGCAACCGGCTTCCACGGCCTCCACGTAATTATCGGCTCAACCTTCTTAGCGGTCTGCCTCTTACGACAAGTAAAATATCACTTCACCTCTGAGCACCACTTTGGCTTTGAAGCCGCCGCATGATACTGACACTTTGTTGATGTAGTATGACTATTCTTATATGTATCAATCTACTGATGAGGATCATAATCTTTCTAGTATTAATCGAATACAAATGACTTCCAATTATTTAATCCTGGTTGAAACCCAGGGAAAGATAATGAACCCGATTATCTCAGTTCTAATAATTACCACAGCCCTCTCATGCATCCTGATTATTGTATCCTTTTGACTTCCACAGATAAACCCCGACCTAGAGAAACTCTCACCTTACGAGTGCGGATTTGACCCTTTAGGCTCCGCCCGACTCCCATTCTCCATACGATTCTTCCTCGTTGCAATTCTCTTCCTTTTGTTTGACCTAGAAATTGCCCTCCTGCTCCCTCTACCATGAGGAAATCAGCTTACTGACACTACCCAGACCCTAACCTGAGCTTCACTAATCTTAATTTTGCTAACAGTGGGACTCGCCTACGAATGAGCCCAAGGAGGGCTAGAGTGAGCCGAATAGACGGTTAGTCTAAAGAAAGACCGCTGATTTCGGCTCAGCAAAACGTGGTTCAACTCCACGACCGTCCTATGACCCCCCTTCACTTCTCATTTACCCTAGCATTCACCCTCGGGCTCTCGGGGCTCGCATTTCACCGAAAACACCTCCTTTCCGCCCTTCTATGCTTGGAAGCAATGATATTATCCCTATATGTAGCAACAGCCCTATGACCTATCCAAATAAACTCCGACACCTTCACATCAGCCCCAATAATACTACTAGCATTTTCTGCCTGCGAGGCTAGCGCAGGACTAGCCCTTCTAGTCGCAACATCTCGCACCCACGGGACAGACCACCTCAAAGCCCTAAATCTCCTACAATGCTAAAAATCTTAATCCCAACAATCATGCTAATTCCAACGGCCTGGCTAGTTGACAAAAAATGGCTATGAACCACCATCACAGCGCAAAGCTTAACAATCGCCGCAATTAGCCTTACCTGATTTAAGTGAGAGACGGAAGTAGGCTGGACATACTCCAACATATACACCGCAACAGACCCCCTCTCTACGCCCCTCCTGGTCCTATCCTGCTGGCTCCTCCCGTTAATAACCCTTGCAAGCCAAAACCACCTCTCTCCCGAACCCACCAGCCGGCAGCGCACATTTATTACATTACTCGTCTCGCTCCAAACCTTCCTTATTCTAGCCTTTGGTGCAACAGAAGTGATTATATTCTACGTCATGTTTGAAGCCACCCTCATCCCAACCCTAATTATCATTACTCGATGAGGTAACCAGGCAGAACGCCTGAACGCCGGCACATACTTCCTATTCTATACCTTAGCCGGCTCACTCCCACTTCTCGTGGCCCTCCTGATTCTGCAGAAGGACCTGGGCACCCTATCCATATTAATTATTCAGCACACAGACCCTACAAACACAACCTCCTGAAGCTCCAAAATCTGATGAGCAGGCTGCCTTCTTGCCTTCTTAGTTAAAATGCCACTATATGGTGCCCACCTCTGACTACCAAAAGCCCACGTAGAAGCCCCCATCGCGGGCTCAATAGTGCTGGCCGCCGTACTACTGAAACTAGGCGGCTACGGAATGATGCGAATCATAATAGTTCTAACCCCCCTTACCAAAGAACTAGCCTACCCATTTATTATCCTTGCCCTCTGAGGGATTATCATAACAGGCTCAATCTGCCTACGACAAACAGACCTAAAATCTATGATCGCCTATTCTTCTGTAAGCCATATAGGCCTTGTAGCAGCAGGAATTCTAATTCAAACCCCCTGAGGATTCACCGGCGCAATCATCCTAATGATCGCCCACGGATTGGTATCCTCCGCCCTTTTCTGCCTAGCAAACACGGGATACGAACGGACCCACAGCCGGACACTCCTACTAGCCCGAGGCATACAACTAATCCTCCCCTTAGCCGCCACCTGATGATTCATCGCCAGCCTCGCCAATCTTGCCCTGCCCCCCCTTCCCAACTTAATAGGAGAACTCATAATTATTGTATCAATATTTAATTGGTCCAACTTCACAATTATCCTAACCGGACTAGGCACCCTAATTACTGCAGGCTACTCCCTCTACATATTTTTAATAACACAACGAGGCCCCACCCCTCAACACATGACAGGCCTAGAACCCTCCCACACACGAGAGCACATTCTAATTACCCTCCACCTAACCCCAGTCCTTCTCCTAGTACTAAAACCCGAACTCATATGAGGGTGGTGCTTATGTAAACATAGTTTAACCAAAATACTAGATTGTGGTTCTAGAGATAGAAGATAAAACCTTCTTGTTAACCAAGGGAGAAAGACCTCTCGGGAGAGTGCTAATTTTTCTGAGCCACAGTTTAAATCTGTGGGTCCCTTGGCCCCTAAAGGATAATAGTTCATCCATTGGTCTTAGGAACCAAAAACTCTTGGTGCAACTCCAAGTAGCGGCTATGAATCCTACTATCCTAATATTCAACTCGAGTCTTCTACTAGTCCTGGCCCTTCTTGTCATTCCAATTATTACCACCCTGAACCCCCAACCACAGAAGAAGTCATGGGCTCTTATCCAAGTAAAAACAGCAGTCAAACTCGCATTCTTTACTAGCCTTATACCACTATTTATTTTCTTAGATCAAGGAATAGAAGTCATTACAACCAACTGGCAATGATCGAATACAATAACCTTTGACCTAAACACCAGCTTCAAATTCGACCAGTTCTCAGTTATCTTCGTACCAATCGCCTTGTACGTCACCTGATCAATCCTAGAATTCGCCTCATGATATATAAGTGCAGACCCATACATAAACCGGTTCTTTAAATATCTTCTAACCTTCTTAGTAGCAATGATCGTGCTAGTAACAGCCAATAATATATTTCAACTTTTTATTGGCTGAGAAGGAGTAGGCATCATATCTTTTCTACTAATTGGCTGGTGATACGGCCGAGCAGACGCAAACACCTCCGCCTTACAAGCTGTTATCTATAACCGCGTAGGAGACATTGGACTAATTATAACAATAGCATGAATAGCCACCAACCTAAACAGCTGAGAGCTTCAACAGGTATTTATGGCATCCGAAAATATGGACCTAACAATACCACTGATAGGGCTCATCCTAGCCGCAACTGGAAAATCAGCCCAGTTTGGCCTCCACCCTTGACTCCCCGCAGCAATAGAAGGCCCCACTCCGGTATCTGCCCTACTGCATTCTAGCACAATAGTCGTCGCAGGGGTATTCCTACTAGTTCGACTTCACCCAATCATAGAGCACAACCAGACAGCCCTCACCACCTGTCTCTGCTTAGGAGCCCTGACAACCCTATTCACAGCTGTATGTGCTCTCACACAAAATGACATCAAGAAAATTGTTGCATTTTCCACATCCAGCCAACTAGGTCTAATAATGGTCACCATCGGCCTAAATCAACCCCAACTAGCATTTCTTCACATCTGCACCCATGCCTTCTTCAAAGCCATACTCTTCCTCTGCTCAGGATCAATTATTCATAGCCTAAATGATGAGCAAGACATCCGCAAGATGGGAGGAATCCATAATACCCTCCCCTTCACATCCTCTTGCCTAACCATCGGGAGCTTGGCCTTAACGGGAACCCCATTTTTAGCCGGCTTCTTCTCCAAAGACGCAATCATCGAAGCCCTAAACACATCCCACCTCAACGCCTGAGCCCTCACACTCACCCTAATTGCCACATCTTTTACAGCTGTATACAGCTTTCGGATCATTTTCTTCTCGTCTATGGGCCAACCACGATATCTCCCGCTCAGCCCCATCAACGAAAACGAGCCCACACTAATAAACCCAATCAAACGCCTCGCATGGGGAAGCGTAATCGCAGGGCTCATTATTACCTCAAACTACCTCCCAACAAAAACCCAAACTATAACGATACCGATGAGCCTGAAACTGGCTGCGCTCTCCGTTACCATCCTCGGATTCATAGTCGCCATAGAACTCGCCAATCTCACAAACAAGCAGCTAAAAACCACCCCAAACATTGCCCCTCACAACTTCTCAAATATATTGGGATACTTCCCCGCAGTCATACATCGAATGCTTCCAAAAGTTACCCTTATACTTGGACAAAAAACAGCTACCCAAACCATAGACCAAATCTGGCTCGAAAAAGTAGGACCAAAAGGCCTTGCCCTAGCCCAAGTGCCAATAATCAAGATAATTAATAGCCCCCAACAGGGACTGATCAAAACCTATCTAGGCATCTTCTTCCTCACCAACCTACTTGCCATTCTAATCATGGCCCCCGCCTAGATCGCACGAAGAGCCCCCCGTTCCCGTCCTCGAGCCAGCTCAAGTACAACAAAAAGGGTCAACAATAAAGCTCAACCGCAAACAATCAGTATTTCGCCCCCAAAATAGTAAATATAAGAAACCCCACCAAAATCCCCCCGCAAGGCAGAAAACAGTTCAAACTCGTCCCCCGAAAAACAGTACCCCCCTTTGAGGTCCACATAATACAGGGCCCCTAAAATACACAATAATCCATACCCAACAACATATCCTACTACAGACCAATCACCCCAAGACTCAGGATATGGCTCCGCTGCCAACGCAGCAGAATAAGCAAACACTACCAATATCCCGCCCAAATAAATGAGAAATAGGACTAAAGACACAAACGAACCCCCGTAGCTTGCTAAAACCCCGCAACCTCCTCCTGCCGCTAAAACTAACCCAAGTGCAGCAAAATAAGGCGCGGGATTAGAAGCTACCCCCACTAATCCCAAAACGAACAAAAACATGAATAAAGAAACAAAATATTCCATAATTCCTACAAGGACTTTAACCTAGACCAATGATACGAAAAACCACCGTTGTAATTCAACTATAGAAACCTTTAATGGCAAACCTACGAAAAACCCACCCAATCCTAAAAATTGCTAACGACGCCCTAGTGGACCTCCCAACCCCATCTAATATCTCAGCCATATGAAATTTCGGATCCCTACTCGGCCTCTGCCTGATCACCCAAATCCTAACCGGTCTATTCCTGGCCATGCACTATACCTCTGATATTTCAACTGCCTTCTCTTCCGTCGCCCACATCTGCCGAGATGTAAATTATGGGTGACTAATCCGAAATCTCCATGCTAACGGAGCATCATTCTTCTTCATCTGCCTATATATACACATCGCACGAGGCCTGTACTATGGATCGTATCTCTATAAAGAAACTTGAAACATCGGGGTAGTACTCTTCCTTCTGGTAATAATAACAGCATTCGTAGGGTACGTTCTACCCTGAGGGCAAATGTCTTTCTGAGGTGCCACAGTCATTACAAATCTACTATCAGCGGTCCCCTACGTAGGTAACACCCTAGTTCAATGAATCTGAGGGGGATTTTCAGTAGACAATGCCACCCTAACGCGGTTCTTTGCCTTCCACTTTCTACTCCCCTTCGTAGTACTCGCTGCAACCCTCCTCCACCTGCTCTTTTTACACGAGACAGGATCAAATAACCCCGCAGGACTCAACTCTGATGCAGACAAAATTCCCTTCCATCCATACTTCTCGTACAAAGACCTCCTAGGCTTCATTATTATGCTTACGGCCCTCACAGCCCTTGCCCTTTTTTACCCAAACGTACTTGGAGACCCGGACAACTTCATCCCCGCAAACCCGATGGTCACCCCTCCCCACATCAAACCCGAATGATACTTCTTATTTGCCTATGCGATCCTCCGCTCAATCCCAAACAAACTAGGAGGGGTCCTAGCCCTACTATTTTCCATCCTCGTCCTCATGCTGGTTCCCTTCCTCCACACTTCCAAACAGCGAGCCCTCACTTTCCGCCCCGCCTCCCAACTCCTGTTTTGACTGTTGGTAGCGGACATGTTTGTCCTTACCTGAATTGGAGGTATACCAGTAGAGCATCCATTCATTATTATTGGACAAGTTGCATCCGTTCTTTACTTCACCCTATTCTTAGTTCTCAACCCACTAGTAGCTTGGGTTGAAAACAAAGCCCTAAACTGATAACCGCCCCAGTAGCTTAATATTAAAGCACCGGCCTTGTAAACCGGAGAATGGAGATTAAATTTCTCCCTGGCGCATCAAAGAGGAAAGGCTCTAACTTTCATCCTTAGCTCCCAAAGCTAAGATCTTAGATTAAACTACCCTTTGAGTTACTTCACATTTCTCTCCCACTCCCCTACGGGGAGTACATACTATGCATTATCTTACATGATGAAGTAGGTACATATACATCCTTTATCAAATGACCGTTAACCAGAGCATTCCCTCTTAAAGCTAAAAAACTAACCCTACACAGCATAAACGAGATTTCAGCACCCGTCCGCTTATAGCCAAGAACGTTCATTGCAACAGCTAAATTTTACATTCAAATTTTCCTTGCCTGGTTCAAACCGTATAGGTACTCCCTTATTTCTCACAGTAAGAAATCACCAACCAGCACAAGTCAGGAGCATTCGTTTAATGATAGGGTCAGGGGCAAAAATCGTGGGGGTAGCACTTAGTGAATTATTACTGGCATCTGGTTCCTATTTCAGGGTCCCGTAGTTCGAACTACGCACACTGTGCACTATATCTGGCATAGGTTATTGCGGTTACCCATACGACTCGTTACCCACCAAGCCGGGCGTTCTCTTATAGGCATGGGGTTTTTTATTTTTTGGGGGGAGCTTCACCAACATTCGGAGATCGTCACTATTGCAAGGAATTAAAGGTGGTACTCAAGTTCTGATATATATATGCCCTATGCATGTTGGTAAACAATCTTTAAAGAATCACATAAGTGTTATCAGGTGCATATGTATGCATAACTTAAGCCTAACATCACTGAGATATCCCCCCGGTGGGTAATCGTCAAACCCCCCTACCCCCCTTGGTCCAAGAGACTTCATGCTGTCCTGTCAAACCCCAAAACCAAGACAAAGCCCCTGCCAAGTTTCCGTTTTTTACCCAAATTTTTTGTATATATATTGTTTCACAAATAAAAAAACAATATAAAT